ACTTACGTAATCAAAAACTCTTCCATTCTCAAATAAAAAGAGAATAGAGGAAATCATACTTTCATACATTATCTTAATTGAATTGTATGTAATGATCAAGAAATTGAGTTTCATTCTATATATACACGTGTTAAAATCCTAATAACAATTGACTGGATTCTATCCATGTTTGGGCTGGAATTGACGAACAATCAATAAGAATATTATTCTAGATTTGAAATCGAAGTGGGGCGTGGCCAAGTGGTAAGGCAACGGGTTTTGGTCCCGCTATTCGGAGGTTCGAATCCTTCCGTCCCAGAGCACCCGCATTCTATCTTTTTCACAAATGGAATTGAGTTCACAACACATAAAAACTCAATCTAATTGTGATCTAATGCAGGCAGGATAGGATAATGGATTCTTTTTTTTCTTTACATTAAAAAGGTTAGACGGACATATACCTCTTTCTATGTAAGGGGTTGAGTTACTTCTGTCGTGTGTGTATTTCTATCTAAATTTTCTAGACTCTTAATATTCTCAAAGATGCGATTAAAGTTCCTATGCGAACCGTGCTGAGGTAAAATAACAAGGAAGAAAAAAGATTTGATTTAGGTCTGTGTCGTTTTGTACCTAGACCTAGAAAGTTTATGATATTGTAAAAACGGGTGCTTCTTTTCGGGGGGGTTATGACTCCCGACGGGATTGGGGGAAGTACATAGGAGTTAATCAACAACAAAAGGTGTCAATTTGAATATCTACGCGAATCTCATTTAGAATCGAATTAATTATCAAAATACATCCGTAACGTGTGTTTTTTGAAACTCCATTTTGAGGTATTTCGTATTTTGTTCGTTATAAAATCACAAATAAACACAAATAAAACAGTCTCAATTTATGTAATGGTTGAAAGTCAGGGTGATGCAGACACACTATTCACCTTAATGGAAAATGAATTGAACCCGAAAAGAAATACGTAACGTATAAAATATAAAATGAGGATCCTATCTTATCGATCTTATCTAGATAACATAACCTTTGATCTCAGTAAGAAGGGTTGACGGTTTTTGTGAAAAAAATCAGATTTGTTTTTCCAAGTTATAATTTCGATATAGCTATCTATCGCTTTTATTGAAATAAATCATTCATTCTATTTCGAATTTCTATTTAGAACCCTATACTCCTATTCTTCTAAAAAAAAATAGAATCGATTTTTTTTTGAATTTTCATATAGAAAAAAGTATAGATTTCTATGTACCGACTAAACCAATGACTATTCATGATTCTATAATTGAATCACTTTTATACCGGTTCAAAATTTGAGGAATGTTATGGTAAAACTTCGTTTGAAACGATGTGGTAGAAAGCAACGTGCGACTTGAAGGACATGATCTAGTGTGGATTTTTCTATCCACCATTTTCTATAGAAAAAGGTGCTCTTGGCTCGACACCTCCTGTTCCGTTAGACTAGAACCCACGCTTTTTGGGGGGTTATAGTTAATTCATGGTGGAGCTCGAGTAGAAAGTCTTGATTCATTTCTTAAGAGCAAGAATCCAGGGTTAGTGTGAATCAATAAATTAGAACAACTTCGTAATCGTAAGTATATTATATTTTTGACAGATAAATCGAAAGGATCCAATCCTAGTTTCCAACCAAAAAGTCAATTTTGTTGGAATCGATAAAACCTTTTCGATAAAAAGTATATCGTGAGAGAATCAAGCGTTTGTATGATTCTTTTTTTTGATAAACAATCACAAAAAGGGTATGTTGCTGCCATTTTGAAAGGATTAAAGATCAACGAAGTAATGTATAAACCTAACGATTCAAAGCAAAGAGATTCCGAAACAAGGAAATGCCCTTTTCATTCTCAATTGTATCAACAAATGGATTAGAATGAAGAATTCCAATAGAGGTTAAATAAGCCAGACAAAGGGGGGCTAGAGACCACTCAATAAATGAAATGTTTCTTTTGAACTATTTTAGAGTTATTCAACTTGAGTTATGAGTGCAAATGGTTTTTTCCGGAAAGAAGAATGAGAGCAAACGGGGACTTAATTCTTAGTCTAATTCATTTTATGATGGATCTATTTGCCATTCTAATTTTCTATCTACACAACTTGAAAAAAAAAGAAGAATCACAAATCATTTTTCTTGAGCCGTACGAGGAGAAAACGTCTTATACGTTTCTAGGGGGGTATTATTCATATAATCTATCCCAATAAGCCGTCTATCGAATTGTTGCAATTGATGCTCGGTCCCGAAGGGAAGGAAGAGATCTTCGAAAAGTTGGTTTTTATGATCCGATAAAGAATCAAACTTTTTTAAACGTTCCCGCTATTCTCTATTTTCTGGAAAGGGGCGCTCAACCTACCGGAACTGTTTATGATATTTTAAAGAAGGCAGCGGTTTTTAAAGAGCTTCGCCCTAATGAAATGAAATTCACTTAATGAAATACAACAAGAAAGAGATTTGAACGAGTCGTATATGGTTTAATAGAACCCTTTCTTTATTATTCACATCTTTTTTTGTTCTATATTGATATGTCTAGAAAAAAGATCAAGTGAACAAATGAAGAAAGTTATATTGACCAAGTCACTCACGGTAGGAATTGGATCTAGCAATAGACAATTCCAACATTCCTTTAAACTAGAAGGTTTTCCTTAGAACTATACTAAAAAAAGAATGAATTATTTGACGTATAGTTATTGATCTTTTTTCGACTTATTTTTTATTTTTATCGCCATTCCTTTCTAATCATGTACCTTATTTAGATAGTGCCAATCCAACACAAGTTCTTTTTTTATTTGTTCAATTGATTCTTTTATTATCTTTAATTTTCAATTAAATTTCTATTATTTCTTTTTTTTTTTAACAGACATATTGACAAGAGTGTAATGAACAAATATAATTCAAGTGTAAATGGGTCCAGTTTTTTTTCTATTTTTTTGTCCTACATACAAAACACAGTTTTTGTTTCTTACTTTATTCAAAGATTCGTTATAAAAAAAATGAAAAGGAAAATCTATATCTATATTTTTTTTTGATGAATGAGAATACCTAAGGAGTGGTCTATCATTTTTTGATTTTGAAATTTCTTGTATTGTCAGTTGATCTGCTTTTTATTAGATTATCAAACTTACTTTTTTTAGATTTTTTGCTAATTCAATGCTTTGGTTGTCTTGTCTAATTTCTTTTTTTTTATCTCGATTGTATCTACATAGTATACTCTCTTTGGGTTGCTAACTCAACGGTAGAGTACTCGGCTTTTAAGTGCGGCTAGGGTCTTTTACACATTTGGATGAAGTAAGGGATTCGTCCACACCATCGGTAGAATTTGTAAGACCACGACTGATCCTGAAAGGAATAAATGGAAAAAAGAGCATGTCGTATCAATGGAGAATTTTGCAAAAATTAGATCGGTACAAAAACTTTGGTTGAATTTTTAGCACGAAATGAATTCAAAATTGGGTCGATTGGATACAGGGATCGAGCCTTATGGCTCTAATTAGAGGGAAAAAAGCAACGAGCTTATGTTCTTAATTGGAACGATTAACCGCCCTAATTAAATGTTAAAAATAGATTAGTGACTGATGCGGTAAAGGCTGTTCCAGGAATGGATTACAGATCCTTAGTGAATCCTAACTATTAACTAACCATTTTCCATTCGATTACAAAAGAAAATGGAGATGAATGTGTAGAAGAAACAGTATATTGATAAGGATACTTTTTTTCCAAAATCAAAAGAGCGATTGGGTTGAAAAAATAAAGGATTTCTAACCATCTTCTTATCCTATAACTATAAAGAAAGAAACCAATTAGATGGAAAAAAGATAGAGAGTCCGTTGATGAGTTTACCTGTTTCCGAGGTATCTATCTATTTTTTTTTTTTACTATAATACCTTGTTTTGACTATATCGCACTATGTATCATTTTATAACTTCCGAAACCCTCTACCTTTCTTTTTGTTTCCGGTCTCATTTTAAATGGAGGAATTCCGAGGATATTTAGAACTAGATAGATCTTGGCAATACTTTTTATATCCACTTATCTTTCAGGAATATATTTATGCACTTGTACATGATCAGGATTTAGATTTGAACAGGTCCCTTTTGTTGTCAAATAAAAAAAGGGGGTATGACACAAAATACAGTTTACTGATTGTAAAACGTTTAGTTATTCAAATGTATCAACAGAATCATTTGATTCTTTCTCTTAATGATTCTAACAAAAATGAATTTTTTGTGCCCAAGAACAATTTGTATTCTCAACGGATCTCGGAGGGATTTGCAGCTATTGCGGAAATTCCATTTTCTATGCGATTGCTCTCTTCCTTAGAAGGAAAAGAACGAAAAAAATATCAAAATTTACGATCAATTCATTCCATATTTCCTTTTTTAGAGGACAAACTTTCACATTTAAATTATGTCTTAGATATATTGATACCCCACCCCATACATTTGGAAATCTTGGTTCAAACTATTCGTTACTGGGTAAAAGATACTTCCTGTTTGCATTTATTGCGATTCTTTCTTTATGAGTATTGTAATAGTGTTATTACTCTAGAAAGATCTGTTTCAAAAAATCCGAATAAAAGATTCTTTTTGTTCTTATATAATTCCTATGTGTGGGAATGCGAATCCATCTTCGTTTTTCTCCGGAACCAATCCTCTCATTTACGATCAACATCTTACGGCGCCCTTCTTGCACGAGTCTATTTCTACCGAAAGTCAGAAGATTTTGTAAAAGTATTTACTAAGCATTTTCGGGTTATACTTTGGTTCTTCAAAGATCCTTTTATGCATTATGTTAGGTATCAAGGAAAATGGATTCTGGCTTCAAGGGGTACATTTTTTCTGATGACTAAATGGAAATATTATTTTGTCAATCTCTGGCAATGTACTTTTTCTCTATGGTTGCAACCAAGAAGAATCTATATCAATCGATCACCAAATCAGCCCATTGACTTTTTGGGTTTTCTTTTAAGTGTGCGACTAAATACGTGCGTGGTACGAAGTCAAATGTT